CAATAAATCAGAATTCTCGTGGAGAATGGGAGGATATATGAAATTCCAATGACCGTTGGATATGATTCGATCAGGTCCTGAATAATCAAGAACCCCCCCCTTTTTACCGTAAGGATTCGAACTAAACAATTTGTGTCTCACTTGATCATTAGTCACGGAGAGGTCAGAAATAGATCTCCGTTCAACAGAATGAACATTCATTTGATCTTGATCCTTGTGGAGCGAAAAAGGCACTATACTGGATCTGCACAGAGCTCCTGATAATATCCATAAATGACTTGTTTTGGGTAAGAGATGAACATTACCATATTTATATTCAGGTGCATGGTACACATCGGTACTCCAGTGCATTTCTCCCTCTGAGTCAGAATAAATATGTTTTCGAACTTTCTCTTTAACTTTATTAAAATTGAAAGTGGATGTTCCAGCGCGAATCTCAGCAATCACTTGTTCTGATTCTACATATTGATCGTTTTGAACTAAAAGAAAACTTTTGGGTGGAATATTCACATTATGTAGAATATCGTGACTCTCAATAGTTACATACAGGTCTATATAACATAGAAAAGCAGGATGCCCATGACGTGTACGTGTGGGATGAACCAAATCCTCATTGAATTTGATTTTTCCCTTAAAAGGAGCTCGTACATGTTCTGCAGTACCACCTGTGAATACTCCACCGGTATGAAAAGTTCTTAATGTTAGTTGAGTCCCCGGTTCGCCGATTGATTGACCCGCAATAATACCTACTGCTTCTCCTAATTCGACCAGGTCGCCATGAGTGGGACTCTGACCATAACATAATCGACAGATCCAAGATATACTCCTGCAAAGAAAGGGGGTTCGAATATATATTGGTTGTGTTCGAAAGGTTATGAATCGAGTGACAAGTCCAACCCCAATATCTTTATTTTGAGCGGCAATGCAACGTGGGCCCATATATATATTGTATGCTAATACACGACCAATTAGTGTTTGGACCCAAATTCTTTCCGTCATCCCATTTCTAGGACTCACGGAAATGCCTCGGGTAGTGCCACAATCTGTTCTACGTACAACAATGTGTTGAACCACTTCAACAAGTCTACGCGTGAGGTATCCAGCATCTGATGTTCGTACAGCAGTATCCACAACTCCTTTGCGGGCTCCGTAGCAGGAAATGATATATTCCGTTAAAGAAAGTCCTTCGCGTAAATTGCTTTGAATCGGTAAATCAATCATTTGTCCTTGGGGATCCGACATTAATCCTCTCATACCTACTAATTGGTGTACCTGAGATGCATTTCCTCTAGCTCCCGAAAAGGACATTATATGGACTGAATTAGAAGGATCAGTCATCCTAAAATTAGGATGCATTTCTTGTCTCAAATATTCACTTGTAGCATACCATATCTCAATGGATTGGCGTAATTTTTCTACTGTGTGTACATTCCCATAATGATGGTGCTTTTCTAAAATGAAACTTTGTTGTTCAGCATCTTGGACTAGCCACCCCTTAGAAGGTACTGTTAAAAGATCATCAATTCCTAATGAAATGGATGTAGCAGTGGCTTGCTGGAAACCCAGAGTCTTTACTTGATCCAGGGTGTGCGATGTATATGCCATTCCGAAGTGATCTATTAATCTGCTAATAAGTCGTTTCATGGCAGACCCATCTATCGCTTTATTGTAAAAGAACAGATCAGCCCATTCTGCCATAAGTACTTCTCTATTCCGCTGAGTAGGATTCGCCAATGGGTTTGAGTCAGTGATTCGAAGACCTCCTTTACTGGATCTCGATTCATGTAGAAATTAAGGAATTATGATTCCAGTTGAACCGGAGAGATCAAAATTCCCGCGGTATTACATAATTCCTTAGCTTAGGTACCGTATGAGTAGGCCTGACAAAACCCCTGTATGGCTTCTTCTATTTCTCGAGAAAAAGAAATATGACCAACAGTGGTTCGGGTGTATATACAAAGGGTTTGTTTTTTTATACGTCTTACTATTAGATAGTGCCCATAAATTTCATGATAGGTACCCAAAGATTCATATTGAACTTCGACAGGAACTTCTCTTGAGGCAATGACACGTTGATCTAGTCGCCACCGAAGCCACAAAGGACTATCTAAATTGATTCGTTTCTGCTGATAAACTATAAGTACATCATAGGAACTACAAAAATAGGGCTCTTTCTCTTTCGTAGTATATTTATACTTATAATCATTAACTGTTTCATTTTGATAGTTTATGCGATTCCATGGATTATACCTATTTGCACAAATACCTCGACGATTCCCGATCGTTAATACATAGAGTCCAATAAGCATATCTTGGGTTGGTACCGAAATGGGATCTCCAATAGCCGGAGAAAAGAGATTCATATGAGAAAACATAAGTAAACGAGCCTCCGCTTGCGCTTCCAAAGATAAAGGTACATGAACAGCCATTTGATCCCCATCAAAGTCTGCATTGAATCCTTTACGAACTAATGGATGTAAACAAATAGCACGTCCACCCC